AACAGGATTATTAATTTCTCGTTGGATTTATTCGGGACATTTTCCACTAAGTGATTTATACGAATCGTTAATTTTTCTTTCATGGAGTTTTTCCTTTATTTATATAGTTTCATATTTCAAAAAAAATCAAAATATTCTAAGCACAATAATTGGCCCAAGTGCTATTTTTTCCCAGGGCTTTGCTACTTCAGGTCTTTTAACTGAAATACACGAATCGACAATCTTAGTACCCGCTCTTCAATCCGAGTGGCTAATAATGCACGTAAGTATGATGATATTAGGCTATGCGGCCCTTTTATGTGGATCATTATTATCAGTATCACTTCTAGTCATTACAGTTAGAAAAAAGAGAAAGCTTTTTTCTACGAGTAATCATTTATTGAATTTAAATGAGTCATTTTTCCTTGGCGAAATCGAATACATGAATGAACAAAGGGATTTTTTCCAAAAAACTTCTTTTTTTTTCGCAAGGAATTATTATAGATCACAGTTGATTCAAAAATTGGATTATTGGAGTTATCGAGTTATTAGTCTAGGATTTCTCTTTTTAACCATAGGAATTCTTTCTGGAGCAGTATGGGCTAACGAAGCATGGGGATCCTATTGGAGTTGGGACCCAAAGGAAACTTGGGCTTTTATTACTTGGATCATATTTTCAATTTATTTACATACTCGAACAAATATAAAACTGAAGGGTACAAATTCAGCAATTGTGGCGTCTATTGGATTTCTTATAATTTGGATATGCTATTTTGGAGTCAATCTATTAGGAATAGGACTACATAGTTATGGTTCATTTACATTAACATCTAATTGAATTCAAAAAAAGAAAAAGGGGGGTTATTACAAATAGCAATAAAAGGGTGTACAACGCAGATCAGATAAAAAAACTTTGTGTTAATTGGCGAGAGCCTGTCGAATCATATATGATTCGACAGGCTCTTTGTCATTGTACCATTTTACAACGAACGCTTTTGTACATAAGAAGATTTATAAATTATCTAAAAAAAGAATTAGATAGAATAACTTCAACCTTTTCAACTGATAGTGAAAGAACGAAATCGGGGTACATACCAATACCGAGTACGGGTAAAAAAATAGAAACCGAAAGAAATAACTCTCGCGGCCCAGAATCAAAAAAATAAGAGTCTGGGCCATTAAATATCTTGTATCCATAAAACATCTGTCGTAACATAGATAATAAATAAATAGGAGTTAATATCATTCCAATTGCCATTACAAAAGTAATTGGGAGTTTTGTCATTAAAAGATATTTTGGACTAGTAATTAGTCCAAAAAAAACTATTAATTCAGCAACAAAACCACTCATGCCAGGTAATGCAAGGGAGGCCATCGAAAAGCTACTGAACATCGTGAATATTTTTGGCATTGGAATACCTATTCCGCCCATTTCGTCAAGATAAACAAGACGTATTCTATCATAAGTTGTTCCGGCCAAGAAAAAAAGCGCCGCGCCAATAAATCCATGAGAGATTATTTGTAAAAGGGCTCCGTTGAGTCCCATATCTGTGATAGAACCAATTCCTATAATTATGAAACCCATATGAGATACAGAGGAATAGGCTATTCTTTTTTTTAAATTCCGTTGGCCGAGAGATGTTGAAGCCGCATAGATTATTTGCATTCCGCCTACTACCATTAACCAAGGGGAAAATATAGAATGAGCATGAGGAAATAATTCCATATTGATCCGAACTAATCCATACGCTCCCATTTTTAATAAGATTCCGGCTAGAAGCATACAAGTACTATAATGTGCTTCTCCATGGGTATCGGGTAACCATATATGTAGGGGTATGATTGGCAATTTGACAGCAAAAGCAAGAAAAAATCCAATATAAAATAGTATTTCCAAGTTCACAGGATAGGACCGGTTGGCTAATATTTCAAAATTTAATGTTGGTTCAGTAGAACTATATAAACCAATACCCAGAACTCCCATTAAAAGAAAAACAGAACCCCCCGCCGTGTACAAAATAAATTTTGTAGCTGAGTACAGACGTTTTTTTCCTCCCCACATCGATACAAGTAGATAAACAGGAATTAATTCTAACTCCCACATGAGGAAAAAAAGTAAAAGATCTCTAGAAGAAAATAATCCTATTTGCCCACTGTACATTGCTAACATCAGGAAATGAAATAATCGAGAATCTCGAGTAACCGGCCAAGCCGCTAAAGTAGCTAAAGTGGTGATGAATCCCGTCAGTAAAATGGGTCCTATAGAGAGTCCGTCTATTCCTAATCTCCAATGGAAATCCAAAAAATGGATCCATTTATAATCCTCCATTAGTTGAATTAGTGGATCATCCGATTGAAAATGATAGCAGAATGCATAAGTCGTTAGAAGAAGTTCTAATATACACATACATATAGTATACCAGCGTATTACTCTATTTCCCCTGTGTGGAAGAAAAAAAATGAAGCAACCCACAAATATTGGTAAAACTACAATTATTGTTAAGCAAGGAAAATGGTTCGTGGTAAAGACAAGATACACTTGGGCCAGAAAAATCCGTGCTCAATTCAATTTGATTTTGAGCACGGATTTTTTCGATAAAAAAAAAAAAAAGAAAATGGATTCAAGTAGATTTTTATGGAATGTATCAATAAGCTAGACCCATACTGCGAGTTGTTTCATGCCATAAATAAACCCGAACGCTCAAAAAATCCGTTGGACAGGCGGATTCACATCTCTTACAACCAACACAGTCCTCGGTTCTTGGGGCAGAGGCAATTTGTTTAGCTTTACATCCGTCCCAGGGTATCATTTCTAATACATCCGTGGGGCACGCCCGGACACATTGAGTACATCCTATACATGTATCATAAATCTTTACTGAATGTGACATTGGATCTATACGTTTTTGAACGCCATAAATTTTCGGTCTAGTAAACTAACTTATAAATGAATCCTATAGTTAGATACCAGACGAATCAATGAGTGATAAGAATCAATTTACTTCCGAATTGATTTATGAGGGAGGGCCAAAATACTTTGATTTATTATGTTTTTGCAACTACGATTATACCCTACTATAGACATATCAAACCCGCTAATGCGAATTTTAATTTATTTATTAATATTCAAAATGAGCATTTATATGATTAATACTATTTATTCAACAAATTGGATTGGTTAATACGAGTTGATTTTCTGTTACGATAAATTGATGAAACAATAGCCGATCCGATAGCTGCTTCAGCGGCTGCAATAGTTATAACAAAAATTGAGAAAATATCTCCTCTTAATTGACGATTATCAAAAATATCAGAAAATGTGACAAAATTGATATTAACTGAATTTAATATAAGTTCAAGACACATAAGGGCTCTAACCATATTTCGACTTGTGATTAATCCATAGATACCAATAGAAAATAAGTAAGCACTCAAAACAAGTATATGTTCGAGCATCATTAACCAACTCCTTATCAATTTTGATTCATTTTTAATCTGAACAATAATTCAATCGATTCGATTCTAAGAAATATGGAATAATGGAATAGATTGGTAAGAGATCAATATAAAATTAAAGTCTTTTTATTCTATTTTTTTAGACAGAAATTCAAATTAACGAATTATAACATTCCTTTTGCGTTGATTCTATTTGAATTACTCATTTTAAAGATTTCTTATTGGCGAGCTATAGCAATAGCACCTATTAAAGCGACTAAAAGAATTATTGAAATGAGTTCAAATGGAAGAAAAAAATCTGTTGCTAAATGAATTCCAATTTGTTGACTATTACTTATCAAATCTTGTTCTAGAATCTGATTTGATTTTGTAGTCCAAATGATCCCATACCAGGACGTATCTGGAATAGTAGTAATTAGTGAAATAAAAAGACTTGTACAAACTAGTGAAGTAACTCCATCCCCAACGGTCCAAAGATGAAAATCTTTGTAATATTCTGACCCATTCATGAACATCACAGCAAAAATGATTAAAACGTTTATAGCTCCTACATAAATAAGGAGCTGCGCAGCAGCTACAAAATAGGAGTTGGATAGAATATAGAATAAGGATATACAAAAAAGAACCCATCCCAACGAAAAGGCCGAATAAATTGGATTCGGAAGTAAAACTACTGCCAGACTTCCTAATATAAGACCCAATCCCAGAAAGACTAAAAGAAAATCATGTATTGGTCCAGGTAAATCCATTTGATTTTATAAAAAAAATCGAAATATTTCATGCCTTTTTTGACCTGACCAGGAAAAACGAAGTTATCCTTTTTTTTTTTAGGATACTTCTTAATTGAATGAAATTGGAACGGGGTTGATTTGGATTGATGTAAATACAGTTATTGGACTACTCTTATTATCGAAGCAATCGAAGCAGAGGTTCAAACTTTATATTTTAAAATCATTATTCGAATAGAAATCCATTTTTAATCAAAAATAAGCCGCGATTTTCACCGACCAGCCGTTCTTTTGTATTGACCAAGCAAAAACCTCATCAAAAACCTCATTCCTTTCTTTAGATCCAAAACCTATAAAGCTTTTGTAATTTGAATTTGTAAATGTTTTGTGAATAGAAGGTTTTATACATTTTTTATTTGAGGTAAATTCAAAGAAATTGTTCGAATTGTGTAATCTTCAATTATTGATACCGGTAACCGACCTAAAGCAATTTGATTATAATTCAATTCGTGACGATCATAGGCAGAAAGTTCATATTCTTCAGTCATTGATAAACAATTTGTTGGACAATACTCAACGCAATTACCGCAAAATATACAGATTCCAAAATCAATACTGTAATTAAGTAATCGTTTCTTTCGAATATCAGTTTGCAATTTCCAATCTACAACGGGTAGGTCTATAGGACATACACGAACACATACTTCACAAGCAATGCATTTATCAAATTCAAAGTGGATTCGGCCCCGGAAACGTTCGGATGTGATCAATTTTTCGTAGGGGTATTGAATAGTTACAGGTAAACGATTCGCGTGGGACAAGGTGATCATGAAACCTTGACCAATGTACCTGGCAGCTCGTATTGTTTGTTGACCGGAGTTTAAGAACTGAGTTAGCATAGGGAACATATCTGAATATCTATAAATAATTTTACTTTTTTCTTTCTCTTGTTTGAGACAAGTTATAAAGAAAAGCCTATTCTATTTCTATTCCTTTACAGTGAAAGAAGTTGGGACGAAGTTGTTAATAATAGATTACCGAGAGCAATTGGTAAAAGGAATTTCCATCCAAGATTTAAAAGTTGGTCCATTCTCAGTCTCGGTAAAGTCCATCTTGTTGCAATAGAAATGAACAAGAATAAATAAGTTTTAGCTAATGTAATAAAGATACCGATTATTGTTCCAAAAACTTGATTTCTTTTATTTATGTCAAAAAGCTCAGGAACGAGTAGGTATGGAATAGAAAGATTCCAACCCCCCAAGTAAAGAACTGTTACAAATAATGAAGAAACGAGTAGATTTAGATACGAAGCAACATAAAATAAACCAAATTTGATACCTGAATATTCGGTTTGATAACCTGCTACTAATTCTTCTTCTGCTTCTGGTAAATCAAAAGGTAATCTCTCACACTCGGCTAGAGAAGAAATCAGAAAAACAATAAACCCTATAGGTTGACGCCATAAATTCCATCCCCAAAAACCATATTTTGATTGCGCTTCAACTATATCAACTGTACTTAAACTGTTAGATAATCCTAGTCGACGCTAACATCACCGTTCCCGTCGCTATTACAGAACCGTACATGAGATTTTCACCTCATACGGCTCCTCATAGGTCAGAAATAAATCTAAGGACCTTTCAACATTATTTCTCTTGATGTGTTTGTAGGATCTATATAGAATCAAATTATTATCCTAGGTCCTAGAATTAGACCAATGGAATTCTGTCTGCTAGATTTTGAATAAAAAAGTGCTTCTGAATTGATCTCATCTTTTAAGAATTTTTATTTTTCTTTGTTGATTAATAACTTTATCCTTGAATGAAAAAATACTTTTTAGAGAATATCGCATAGATATTTCAACCTATCATTTTCTCACTTTTGATTACGAAAAAGAATTACATATTGCATTACATAACAAGAATTTTATTTCTGTAAATAAAATTGAAATAGTCAGGAATAAAAAAAAGATCTCTTTTTGCAATTCTCGTTTTTGGATTTGAGTTCGTTCCTATTCTCCTTTCTCAGAAAAGGCACATTACCCAAAGTAAAAGATTTCGTCGTTTTTAATAGTTATTTACTTAATTGGTGGATAGGAACATACTCTGGATGAAATCGTGGGGAGTACTTCTTAAGAATTTCTACCAACTTAAAGCCCCAATTCGAATTACTTTTCTATAAAAAAAAGATCCTGTTGGATAATTTACAGAATCTCCATTACTACTCCTTTGTGTATCTTGGTCTTCCTAACCATCCACTCGTTTTTTTTGAATCTCTCATTTAGGGTAATACGTCTATCGTAATAGTATAGTAAAAACCCCATACGGTTGATCTTTTGAACCCGCTTCAAGACAAAATGACTAATTAACCAATCTTGGGATAAACAGTCTTGACTGCTTATTTTTACTTTGACTTACTTCTTGTACATAGGAAATGAGATTCAATTCCTTTAACAGCAAAATTTTAAGCCGTTTTATTTCACTCATATAACTATCTGGTTTAATTCATCAACCCAATAATGAATAAAAAAATGGATATTCCAACCATTTCACTTTCTTGCTAGAAAGAAAATCAATAGGGGAAATTTTATGTCTCACCGAATCACACGTAGAGATATTGATAATACACATAGGGTTAATGGTATTTCATAACTAATTGATTGAGCAGCAGCCCTTAATCCACCTAAAAAGGAATATTTATTATTTGATCCATATCCCGACATAAGAAGTCCAACGGGAGCAAGACTTGAAACAGCAATCCATAAGAAAACACCAATACTAAGATCGGCTAGAATAAAGCGATAGCTAAAAGGAATTACTGAATAACTTAGTAAAATGGATATGACTGCTATGGATGGCCCGAGACTGAATAAACGAGTATCTCCTCTAGATGGAAGAATATTTTCTTTGAAAAGTAGTTTTGTACCATCTGCTAAAGCTTGAAGAATTCCGAAAGGACCCGCGTATTCGGGTCCAATACGTTGTTGTATCCCTGCAGATATTTCTCTTTCTAACCAAACAATTACTAGTACACCTAGTGTGATTCCTAATACAAGAATGAAAATAGGGATAAGCATCCATATCATCCCATAGACTTCTTTTAAGGATCCCAATCTGAAAAAAGAATTGATAGCTTGTATTTTTGTTGTATCAATTATCATTTCAACGATCAACTTCTCCCATAATAATATCTATGCTACCTAGTATCGTCATAATATCAGCCAATTTCATTCTTTTAACTAACTGCGGAAGAATTTGCAAGTTGATAAAACCAGGCGGTCTAATTTTCCATCTCCAAGGAAAAACACTCCGATCTCCTATCAGAAAAATTCCTAATTCTCCTTTTGGTGCTTCGACTCTTACATAAAGTTCTTGCTTGGACAATTCAAAAGTAGGAGAAGGTTTTTTACTAATAAATCGATATTCAAAATCATTCCATTCAGGGCCTTTTATTCTATCAAAGCGGCGGCTTTCTAAATTCTCATAGGGTCCCCCTGGAATTCCTTCCAGAGCCTGCTGGATAATTTTTATAGATTCTGTCATTTCGCCAATTCGTACTAAATACCGAGCTAATGAATCCCCCTCTTTTTGCCATTGAATCTCCCAATCAAATTCCTCGTAACACTCATAACGATCAACTTTACGAAGATCCCATTGTATTCCGGAAGCTCGTAGCGTTGGTCCCGATAAACCCCAGTTTAGTGCCTCTTCTCCGCCAATAATGCCTACGCCCTCAACCCGTTCTAAAAAAATAGGATTCCGTGTAATAAGCTTTTGATATTCAGCAACCCCGGTTAAAAAATAATCGCAAAAATCCAAACATTTATCTATCCAGCCATGAGGTAGATCAGCAGCGACTCCTCCGATACGAAAAAAATTATGCATCATGCGCATGCCGGTAGCCGCTTCAAATAGGTCATATATCAATTCTCGTTCTCGAAAAATATAGAAGAAAGGAGTCTGCGCCCCAATATCTGCCATAAAAGGACCAAGCCATAACAAATGGGAAGCGATACGACTCAACTCCAACATAATAGCTCTGATATAGCTAGCCCTTTTAGGTACTTGAATATTCCCTAGCTGTTCGGGCCCGTTTACGGTTATTGCTTCTGTGAACATAGTAGCTAAATAATCCCAACGTGTTACATAAGGCAAATATTGTATAATTGTTCGATTTTCCGCAATTTTCTCCATCCCTCTATGTAAATAACCCAATACTGGTTCACAGTTAATAACATCTTCACCATCGAGAGTAACGATCAGTCGAAGAACACCATGCATTGATGGGTGGTGAGGGCCCATATTGACTATCATGAGGTCTTTTCTTGTAGTTGGTGGAATCATAAGTTTTTCTCGAGTCATTCTTCCATGCATTGCTGAAAGTAAAAAGAAAGAAGTTCATCAAAATTTAAACGACTAAGCTCAAATGGTCTCACGCTTCAAATTAACGAGTTTTTATCTCTCGAATATCCAACTCCTCAATTAATTCTTTATAGCGCCCCCTATTTATTTTTGACAAATAGGCCAGCAGTCGTTGACGTTTTCCCAAAATTTTTCGCAAACCTCGCTGAGATGAAAAGTCTTTTTTGTGCAATTCCAAATGTGAAGTGAGTTTCCTTATTTTAGTGGTGAAACTGAATACTTGAAATTCAACAGACCCCCTGGTTTCTTTGTTTTCTTTTTGAGAAATAACCGAAATCGATGAATTTTTGACCATAAAAAAACGCCCCTTGCCCTTTTTACAGATATGGATTTTACCGATCAGTAATAATAATGCCATTAATTTGAATGTGGTATATACAAGAATCTAATCAAAATTTCTTTATGAACTCCTAATTTCCTGAATTCAAATCAATCAATCCAATTTTGAATTGGTTTTCTATAGGAATAGAAAAGGTTGGTACATTTTTGGATCGAAGAATTTAGACCTAAAATAAAGAAGGTTCCGTTGATTCATTTCGAGATCGAATTCAGACATTATTCATTTGATATTGGATACTAGAATGAAATGTGAGATAAGACATCTGATCTGTGTATTTGTTTGCTTTCATATACCCTATTATATATATAGGGTATAGGATATACAGAAAAGTGTATTATCAAAAAATTTTCAATCGTGGATACATCTGTATCCTTAACATACCGAAACGGCTGCCATTATTGGTATCAAACCAATAACGATTCATACAAGCTAAATCTTCTAATCGATAATTAGGCCAAAGAAAGAGCTTTAATTTCATTAATTGATTTTTATCTCTATCAAGATGGTTATTGTCATGTAAAACTTGGCTGCTGTTTTTTACGTTCCAAAATACCGGATTTGGATCTATATAATTTCTCTTTTTTGAATTGAAACAAATTAGAATTCTCAATTTTCTACGACGTCTAAAGGATAAAATATTTTCGGGAACAAGTAAATCCAAATTATTGTTAGAAGCATGTCCTTGCTCTTGGTATTTTTGATGCTTATTCTTATGAACCAACGAAATACCCACGGTTTGATACATAATAAATTGCCCATCTTTTTGTTCAGACAGACGAATAGGTTCTAGAATCAATACTCCCTTCTTCATAAATTCTGAAAGAGTTAAATTCTTATTAATCATCATTATATCCAAACTCAGTTGTTTCTTTTGAATCGAGGATATAGTAATTTTTTGTGAATCTATCAGTTTACGCAGGAGACAATATACATTGATATTATTGATCAGTCTTTCATTCAAAGTCTCATCCCATCGCAATTGAAAAAGCAAATAACGTTTCATGAACAAACGGAGTTCTGCTTTCGTGTATTGTTTTTTATTTTTCCCTTTTTTCATGTTCGATCTTGCATAATTTTCTTCAATATCTTTTTGGGGTGAGAGAACGGATCTCCGCTCTCCTCGACTTGTCGGTTCTTTTTCTTCTTGATTTCGATGCTTTTTATTTGATGCTATCAAAAAATTGCCCTTTTCATTGATCTTTTTATTTGCACTTCTATTTAAATTTAAAAGAAGTAATTTGCTTGGTATAAACCAAGGTTTCATTTTATATGTCTTATAAATTAACAAAAATTCTGGGAAGAACCAAAGTTCCAGATTGGATATGGGATGCTTTAGCATTTTTTCATTCATTCCCATCCAATCGTAAAACCCCTTGTGAGAGTTTGGTAAATTGATCTCTGGGATCTTAAGATAAAAAAAATCTTTTTTAGAAATTATTTGAGAATTTTGAGTACGAATTTGAGTATTTTGATTCCTATTGGTATCGATTATGATCCAGGCCTCAATATCGACTTTTTGTATAAGATCAAATTGCAAAATTTTCCAATTAAAATATTTTCTATCGGCCGGTTTTTCCATATGGATCTTTCCTAGATCATTTTTAATAGGGATGTTCCTCAGCATATCAAAAAAGTTTTTTTTAGGCGTGTTATAATTAATTTCTTGGTTCGTATTTCCTTGAAGGGGAGATCCATAAAAAAAGCATTCCGTTTTCTTTTCATAATGAATAAATTTATATGATAAAAGATCAGATCGATAGTATTTTAGAAAATTATCTTTTTGATTAGATAATGAATATATTTCAATTTTTTTTTGTTTTTTGGAATTCATTAATGGGTTTTTTTCATATGAATGCCGTTTGCTAAAATTTCCCTTTTTAGCTATACGATGCTGACGAAATGTATTTCGCCATTTTTCTGGTATTAATCTAGACCATCCAATCTGAGATAAATGGTATTGAAAATGTCCTCTTAACCATCTTTTCCATGGATTCATTTCATAACTCGGAAGTTTGTTATCTGCTGATTTCGAATCAAGCATTCCTTGTGTTTCAAAAGAATCCTTTATTTTAGCCTTAAGGAAAAAGGGGATTCGTTGATATTGAACAACAAATCTTAACGAGTTAATAACTTGGATTTTTCCTAATTTATAAAATACATATGGTTGTGGTACGTAGGATAAGTCATAAAAAATATGTGAATTTGCTTTAATATTACTAATATTCTCAAGTTCCTTTCTTAGAATTATACTCGAAATAGACGGAATTGTAGTTTTCTTTTTTTTATTAATTCTTTCTTGTTTTCTTTCATTATTGTAAATGGATTTATCAATAATTTTTTTTGTTAATTTAAGAAAAAGTTTTGTATTTATTCTGGCAATATTAATGATATATAAAAATATATCCGTGTATATTTTTTCAATGAAAAATTTTACAAAAGGGGATAATTTACAGATTAATCGAGCATTTCTTCTTTTTAACATTTTTAACATTTGCTGTTTTTCTAATTTTTTAGCATTATAACTTGTAGGACTAAGATTATTTATTCTTGGAGTTACTTTTTTTTTCTCTTTTGTGATTCTTTCTATTTGATTTCGAATTGTAGTTGTTCTATCAGCCAGATCCTTCATTTTTTTTTCTGTCAACGAAGAGTTTGTCCAACTCGGAGATGCAATTTGAATTTGACTAAATGATTCGTGAATCATTTGATTGTTTATTATGGAATCTTTTTCTTCTTTAATTTCGCTTGATTTATCGACTCCGACTTCTCTTAATCTAAATAATAGAATTGGATTTACTTTTGAAAGTTCTTTTATTATTCTTTTTCTAAAAAAAACACTTTTGATAACCCATTTTTTTGTTTCTTTTGAAACTTTTCGAAGTAATTTTGTTTTTACTTTGAAAACTGTTAGAACTCGAAAATACTTCTTTTTGAATTTTCCAATTGTTTTTTCGAATTCCTTTAAAATGGGTTTAAAAAAGGAAGGTTTTTTTCGGGGTGAACAAAAGGGGAGTTCCGTTTCCATTCCCCAAACTGTTAAAAAACAAGAATCACCTTTTTCTTTTGTCTTTTTCATTAGATCTTTCTGAGAGGATCGTAGTTTCGATTTGTGCCAAGGTTTCAGACAGAAAGGAAATATGATTTTTATTTGAATACCTTCTGTCAACCAATTTTTTGGAAATTCGGTTTCGGATAATGGAATACCATTATAGGTGCATTTAATATAGATCTCTTTATTCCATTCTTGGAAATCCTCAGACCATTCAGGACGTTGCAATAGGAATATACGTCCAACATTTTTGGCAATTATCAATGAAGGGAATAGAATATATTTTCTAAAAATGGATTGAGTTAGTAACACGCAACCTCTTATTCCTTGCGCAAATGGAATACGATTCCAATCCTCTGAGACTTTTATTCGTGCTTTTTCCTTTCTTTTGTTGGTTTCTTGTTTTTCTTCTCTTTTTGTTTGTTCTTTTGTATACTCTACAATTTTGAATGCTTCCCCTTTATCCAACCCTTTTTTAAAAATTAGTTGAATCAACCCGGAAATATTAAAATAAAAGGGAGGGGATT